GTTAATGTAGCTTAAACTTAAAGCAAGGCACTGAAAATGCCTAGATGAGCATATCAGCTCCATAAACACATAGGTTTGGTCCCAGCCTTCCTGTTGACTTTCAATAGACTTACACATGCAAGCATCCACGCCCCGGTGAGTAACGCCCTCCAAATCAACAAGACTAAGAGGAGCAGGTATCAAGTACGCATCATCGCAGCTCATAACGCCTTGCTTAACCACACCCCCACGGGAGACAGCAGTGACAAAAATTAAGCCATAAACGAAAGTTCGACTAAGCCATATTGATTAGGGTTGGTAAATCTCGTGCCAGCCACCGCGGTCATACGATTAACCCGAGTTAACAGGAACACGGCGTAAAACGTGTTAAAGCACTTCACCAAATAGAGTTAAATTCTAATTAAACTGTAAAAAGCCCTAATTGCAACAAAAATAAGTGACGAAAGTAACCCTACAGCAGCTGACACACTATAGCTAAGACCCAAACTGGGATTAGATACCCCACTATGCCTAGCCCTAAACACAAATAATTACAAAAACAAAATTATTCGCCAGAGTACTACCGGCAACAGCCCGAAACTCAAAGGACTTGGCGGTGCTTTATACCCTTCTAGAGGAGCCTGTTCTATAATCGATAAACCCCGATAAACCTCACCAATCCTTGCTAATACAGTCTATATACCGCCATCTTCAGCAAACCCTAAAAAGGAACAAAAGTAAGCTCAATCACAACACATAAAGACGTTAGGTCAAGGTGTAACCCATGGACTGGGAAGAAATGGGCTACATTTTCTACCTCAAGAAAATTTAACACGAAAGTCATTATGAAATTAATGACCAAAGGAGGATTTAGCAGTAAACTAAGAGTAGAGTGCTTAGTTGAATTAGGCCATGAAGCACGCACACACCGCCCGTCACCCTCCTCAAGTAGATATGCTGCACTCAAACCTATTTATATGCACCAATTAAATGAGAGGAGACAAGTCGTAACAAGGTAAGCATACTGGAAAGTGTGCTTGGACAAACCAAGATGTAGCTTAACTAAAGCATCTAGTTTACACCTAGAAGATTTCACACGTTATGAATATCTTGAACTATACCTAGCCCAACACACCCCCCCCCATCTAAACTATCAAAACAAACTAAAACAAAACATTTACCCTAATTAAAGTATAGGAGATAGAAATTCTAATTATGGCGCTATAGAGAAAGTACCGTAAGGGAACGATGAAAGAGAAGAAAATCAAAGTACAGAAAAGCAAAGATTAACCCTTGTACCTTTTGCATAATGAATTAACGAGCAAAAAACTTAACAAAACGAATTTTAGCTAAGTAACCCGAAACCAGACGAGCTACTTATGGACAGTTTATTAGAACCAACTCATCTATGTAGCAAAATAGTGAGAAGATCTATAAGTAGAGGTGACATGCCTAGCGAGCCTGGTGATAGCTGGTTGTCCAGGAAATGAATTTTAGTTCAGCTTTAAAGATATCAAAAATACAAATAAATCTCACTATATCTTTAAAAGTTAGTCTAAAAAGGTACAGCCTTTTAGAAATGGGTACAACCTTTACTAGAGAGTAAGACTTTACAACACCATAGTAGGCCTAAAAGCAGCCATCAATTAAGAAAGCGTTAAAGCTCAACAATAAAAATAAAATTAATCCCAACAATAGTACAACTAACTCCTAGACCTAATACTGGACTATTCTATTATTAAATAGAAGCAATAATGTTAATATGAGTAACAAGAAACATTTTCTCCTTGCACAAGTTTAAGTCAGTATCTAATAATACTCTGACCGTTAACAGCAAATAAAAATAACTCAACAATAAACGATTTATTAATTGTACTGTTAACCCAACACAGGAGTGCACTCGGGAAAGATTAAAAGAAGTAAAAGGAACTCGGCAAACACAAACCCCGCCTGTTTACCAAAAACATCACCTCCAGCATTTCCAGTATTGGAGGCACTGCCTGCCCAGTGACTAAACGTTAAACGGCCGCGGTATCCTGACCGTGCAAAGGTAGCATAATCATTTGTTCTCTAAATAAGGACTTGTATGAATGGCCACACGAGGGTTTTACTGTCTCTTACTTCCAATCAGTGAAATTGACCTCCCCGTGAAGAGGCGGGGATGAACCAACAAGACGAGAAGACCCTATGGAGCTTTAACTAACTAGCCCAAAGAAAACAGATTTAATCACCAAGAGATAACAATACTCTTTATGGACTAGCAGTTTTGGTTGGGGTGACCTCGGAGAACAAAAAATCCTCCGAGCGATTTTAAAGACTAGACTTACAAGTCAAACCAATCCATCGCTTATTGATCCAAAAAACTTGATCAACGGAACAAGTTACCCTAGGGATAACAGCGCAATCCTATTCAAGAGTCCATATCGACAATAGGGTTTACGACCTCGATGTTGGATCAGGACACCCCGATGGTGCAACCGCTATCAAAGGTTCGTTTGTTCAACGATTAAAGTCCTACGTGATCTGAGTTCAGACCGGAGCAATCCAGGTCGGTTTCTATCTGTTGTGTATTTCTCCCAGTACGAAAGGACAAGAGAAATAAGGCCAACTTTAACAAAGCGCCTTAAATCAATTAATGACCTTATCTTAATTAATTCCACAAACAAAACCTGCCCTAGAAAAGGGCCTAGTTAAGGTGGCAGAGCCCGGTAATTGCATAAGACTTAAACCCTTATACTCAGAGATTCAAATTCTCTCCTTAACAACATGTTCATAATTAATGTTCTAACACTCATTATCCCCATCCTTCTAGCCGTAGCTTTCCTTACATTAGTCGAACGAAAAGTCCTAGGCTATATACAACTCCGAAAAGGCCCAAATGTTGTAGGACCATATGGCCTACTTCAACCCATCGCTGACGCAATCAAACTCTTCATTAAAGAACCCCTACGACCTGCCACATCCTCAATCTCAATATTTATTCTAGCCCCAATTCTAGCCTTAACCCTGGCCCTAACCATATGAATTCCCCTACCCATACCTTACCCTCTCATCAACATAAATTTAGGAGTGCTCTTCATATTAGCTATATCAAGCCTAGCCGTATACTCAATCCTCTGATCAGGCTGAGCCTCCAACTCAAAATACGCTCTCATTGGAGCCCTACGAGCAGTAGCACAGACAATCTCATATGAAGTCACGCTAGCAATTATCCTATTATCAATCTTACTGATAAACGGGTCCTTTAACCTTTCCACATTAATTATTACACAAGAACAAGTCTGATTAATCTTTCCTGCATGACCCTTAGCAATAATATGATTCATTTCAACATTAGCAGAAACAAACCGAGCACCATTTGACCTTACCGAAGGAGAATCCGAACTAGTATCAGGCTTCAATGTAGAATACGCCGCAGGACCATTCGCCCTATTCTTCATAGCGGAATATGCAAATATCATCATAATAAATATCTTCACAACAACCCTTTTCCTAGGGGCATTCCACAGCCCATATATACCAGAGCTCTACACAATTAACTTTATCATCAAGTCACTACTACTCACAATCACCTTCCTATGAATCCGAGCATCCTACCCCCGATTCCGCTATGACCAACTTATACACTTATTATGAAAAAGCTTCCTACCCCTAACACTAGCCCTATGCATATGACACGTATCACTACCCATTCTCCTATCAAGCATCCCCCCACAAACATAAGAAATATGTCTGACAAAAGAGTTACTTTGATAGAGTAAATAATAGAGGTTTAAATCCTCTTATTTCTAGAACTATAGGAATTGAACCTACTCCTAAGAACCCAAAACTCTTCGTGCTCCCGATTACACCAAATTCTAATAGTAAGGTCAGCTAATTAAGCTATCGGGCCCATACCCCGAAAATGTTGGTTTATACCCTTCCCGTACTAATAAACCCAATCATTTTTATCATTATCCTAACAACCGTTATACTTGGAACCGCCATCGTCATAATTAGCTCTCACTGACTGCTCGTCTGAATTGGATTTGAAATAAATATACTCGCCATTATCCCCATTATAATAAAAAAACACAACCCACGAGCCACAGAAGCATCAACCAAATATTTCCTAACCCAATCAACAGCCTCAATACTACTAATAATAGCTATCATTATCAATTTAATATTCTCAGGCCAATGAACCGTAATAAAACTATTTAACCCAACAGCCTCTATACTCATAACAATAGCTCTCACTATAAAACTAGGAATAGCCCCATTCCACTTCTGAGTTCCAGAAGTAACACAAGGCATTCCCCTATCCTCAGGCCTAATCCTACTCACATGACAAAAATTAGCACCCATATCAGTGCTTTACCAAATCCTTCCATCCATCAACCTAAACTTAATCTTAACCCTATCAATTCTATCCATTATAATCGGAGGCTGAGGAGGATTAAACCAAACCCAACTACGAAAAATCATAGCCTACTCATCAATCGCCCACATAGGCTGAATAACAGCAATCTTACCATATAATCCCACCATAACACTGCTTAACCTAATCATTTATATTATTATAACCTCCACTATATTCACACTATTCATAGCCAACTCAACCACAACCACCTTATCATTATCACACACATGAAACAAAGCACCCATCATAACAGTCCTAGTTCTCATTACCCTCCTATCAATAGGAGGACTCCCCCCACTATCAGGGTTTATACCAAAATGAATAATTATTCAAGAAATAACAAAAAATAACAGCATCATCTTACCCACCTTTATAGCAATTACAGCACTATTAAATCTATACTTCTACATACGACTAACATACTCTACCGCACTCACAATATTCCCCTCCACAAACAATACAAAAATAAAATGACAATTCTCGACTACAAAACGAATAAGCCTCCTACCAACAATAACTGTACTATCCACTATACTACTTCCACTCACACCAATTCTCTCAATCCTGGAGTAGGAATTTAGGTTAAACAGACCAAGAGCCTTCAAAGCCCTAAGCAAGTATTATCTACTTAATTCCTGATAAGGACTGCAAGATCTTATCTTACATCAATTGAATGCAAATCAACCACTTTAATTAAGCTAAATCCTCACTAGACTGGTGGGCTCCACCCCCACGAAAATTTAGTTAACAGCTAAATACCCAAAATAACTGGCTTCAATCTACTTCTCCCGCCGCAAAGAAAAAAAGGCGGGAGAAGCCCCGGCAGAGTTTGAAGCTGCTTCTTTGAATTTGCAATTCAATATGTTAATTCACTACAGGACTTGGTAAAAAGAGGAATCAAACCTCCGTACTTAGATTTACAGTCTATTGCTTTACTCAGCCATTTTACCCATGTTCATCAACCGCTGATTATTTTCAACCAACCATAAAGACATCGGCACCCTCTACCTCCTATTTGGTGCCTGGGCCGGTATGGTAGGAACTGCCTTAAGCTTATTAATTCGCGCTGAACTAGGCCAGCCCGGAACTCTACTTGGAGATGACCAAATCTACAATGTAGTTGTAACTGCACATGCATTCGTAATAATTTTCTTTATAGTAATGCCTATTATGATTGGAGGATTCGGCAACTGGCTAGTTCCTCTAATAATTGGAGCCCCTGACATAGCATTCCCTCGGATAAACAATATAAGCTTTTGACTCCTTCCCCCTTCTTTCCTGCTACTCCTAGCATCCTCTATAGTTGAAGCTGGAGCAGGAACAGGTTGAACTGTATATCCCCCTCTAGCAGGTAACCTAGCCCATGCTGGGGCCTCAGTAGACCTGACCATTTTCTCCCTACACCTAGCAGGCGTTTCCTCAATCCTAGGGGCCATTAATTTTATCACAACTATTATTAACATGAAACCCCCTGCAATATCACAATATCAAACTCCCCTATTCGTGTGATCTGTATTGATTACTGCCGTACTACTTCTCCTCTCACTTCCTGTATTAGCAGCTGGCATCACAATATTACTAACAGACCGAAACCTAAACACAACCTTCTTTGACCCAGCAGGAGGAGGAGACCCTATCCTATATCAACATCTATTCTGATTCTTTGGACACCCTGAAGTATACATTCTTATTCTACCTGGATTTGGAATAATCTCCCATATTGTAACCTACTACTCAGGGAAAAAAGAACCATTTGGGTACATAGGAATAGTGTGGGCCATAATATCAATTGGATTTCTAGGATTTATTGTATGAGCCCACCACATATTTACAGTCGGAATAGACGTCGATACACGGGCTTACTTCACATCAGCTACCATGATCATCGCCATCCCAACCGGAGTAAAAGTCTTTAGTTGGCTAGCAACACTCCACGGAGGCAACATCAAATGATCCCCCGCTATAATATGAGCCCTAGGCTTCATCTTCCTTTTTACAGTGGGAGGCCTAACCGGAATTGTTTTAGCTAACTCCTCCCTTGATATTGTTCTCCACGACACATATTACGTAGTAGCACACTTTCACTACGTACTGTCAATAGGAGCTGTATTCGCCATCATAGGAGGGTTTGTACATTGATTTCCCCTATTCTCAGGCTACACTCTTAATGATACATGAGCCAAAATCCACTTCGCAATCATATTTGTGGGCGTTAACATAACCTTCTTCCCACAACATTTCCTAGGATTATCTGGCATACCACGACGATACTCCGATTACCCAGACGCATATACAATATGAAATACTATTTCATCTATAGGCTCATTTATCTCATTAACAGCAGTAATACTAATAATTTTTATCATCTGAGAAGCATTCGCATCCAAACGAGAAGTCTCAACTGTAGACCTAACCACAACAAATCTAGAGTGGCTGAACGGATGTCCTCCACCTTACCACACATTTGAAGAACCTACATATGTTAACCTAAAATAAGAAAGGAAGGAATCGAACCCCCTATTATTGGTTTCAAGCCAACACCATAGCCACTATGTCTCTCTCAATAAACGAGATGTTAGTAAAACATTACATAACCTTGTCAAGATTAAATTATAGGTGAAAATCCTGTACATCTCATATGGCATACCCTATACAGCTAGGCTTTCAAGACGCAACATCGCCCATCATAGAAGAACTGCTACATTTTCATGATCATACACTAATAATCGTTTTTCTAATTAGCTCACTAGTACTTTATATTATTTCACTAATATTAACAACAAAACTAACCCACACCAGCACCATAGACGCACAAGAAGTAGAGACAATCTGGACCATTTTACCAGCCATAATTTTGATTATAATTGCCCTCCCGTCCTTACGAATTCTATACATGATAGATGAAATCAACAACCCCTCTCTTACAGTAAAAACCATAGGGCATCAATGATACTGAAGCTATGAATACACGGATTATGAAGATTTAAGCTTCGACTCCTATATGATTCCAACACCAGAATTAAAACCAGGAGAACTACGACTACTAGAGGTAGACAACCGAGTCGTACTACCCATAGAAATAACAATTCGGATGTTAATCTCCTCCGAAGACGTCCTACACTCATGAGCGGTCCCTTCTCTAGGATTAAAAACAGACGCAATCCCAGGTCGTTTAAATCAAACAACCCTCATGTCAACTCGTCCAGGCCTATTTTACGGCCAATGCTCAGAGATCTGCGGATCAAATCACAGTTTTATACCAATTGTTCTCGAGCTGGTTCCACTAAAATATTTCGAAAAATGATCTGCATCAATATTATAAAATCATTAAGAAGCTATATTCAGCGTTAACCTTTTAAGTTAAAGATTGAGAGCACAACACTCTCCTTGATGACATGCCACAACTAGATACATCAACGTGACTTACAGTAATTCTATCAATATTTCTAGCTCTCTTTATTGTTTTTCAACTAAAAATCTCAAAACACAACTTCTACCACAACCCAGAATTAACAACAACAGAAATATCAAAACAAAACGCCCCCTGAGAAACAAAATGAACGAAAATCTATTTACCTCTTTCATTACCCCTATAATGTTAGGCCTCCCCCTTGTTACACTCATTATTTTGTTTCCTAGCTTATTATTCCCTACGCCAAACCGACTAATCAACAACCGCCTCATCTCTCTCCAACAATGAGCACTTCAACTCGTATCAAAACAAATAATAAGTATTCACAACACCAAAGGACAATCATGAACATTAATATTAATATCCTTAATCCTATTCATTGGATCCACAAACTTATTAGGCCTTTTACCCCACTCATTTACACCAACTACACAACTATCAATAAATCTAGGCATGGCTATCCCCTTATGAGCAGGAGCCGTAATCACAGGCTTTCGTAACAAAACTAAAGTATCACTTGCCCATTTCCTACCACAAGGCACACCCACCCCACTAATCCCAATACTAGTAATTATTGAAACTATTAGCCTCTTCATCCAACCAATAGCCCTTGCCGTACGGCTAACAGCTAACATCACAGCAGGACACCTATTAATTCATTTAATCGGAGGGGCCACTCTTGCACTAACAAACATCAGCACCACAACAGCGCTCATCACATTTGTTATTTTAATTTTACTAACAATTCTTGAATTCGCAGTAGCCATAATCCAAGCCTACGTATTCACCCTCCTAGTTAGCCTATACCTGCATGATAACACATAATGACACACCAAACCCATGCCTACCACATAGTGAATCCGAGCCCCTGACCCCTCACAGGAGCACTATCCGCCCTCCTAATAACATCTGGTCTCATCATATGATTTCACTTCAACTCAACCACTCTACTAGTCCTGGGCCTAACAACAAATATACTTACAATATACCAATGATGACGAGATGTAATTCGAGAAAGTACCTTTCAAGGCCACCACACCCCAGCCGTCCAAAAAGGCCTTCGATACGGAATAATCCTCTTCATTATTTCCGAAGTCCTATTCTTTACTGGATTCTTCTGAGCTTTCTATCACTCGAGCCTTGCCCCCACACCCGAACTAGGCGGCTGCTGACCCCCAACGGGCATTCACCCACTTAATCCCCTGGAAGTCCCACTACTCAATACCTCTGTCCTTCTAGCCTCAGGGGTCTCCATTACCTGAGCTCATCATAGCCTCATAGAAGGGGACCGCAATCACATGTTACAGGCCCTATTTATTACCATTGCACTAGGCGTGTACTTTACATTGCTACAAGCATCAGAGTATTATGAAGCACCATTCACAATCTCGGACGGAGTTTACGGTTCAACCTTCTTTGTAGCCACAGGATTCCATGGCCTTCATGTCATCATTGGATCTACCTTTTTAATCGTCTGCTTCTTCCGCCAACTAAAATTTCATTTTACCTCTAGCCACCATTTCGGTTTCGAAGCCGCTGCCTGATATTGACATTTCGTAGACGTAGTATGGCTTTTCCTCTACGTATCCATCTATTGATGAGGCTCATGTCCTTTTAGTATTAATCAGTACAGCTGACTTCCAATCAGTTAGTTTCGGTCCAGTCCGAAAAAGAACAATAAACCTTATAATTACTCTCCTGACTAATTTCTCACTAGCTACGTTACTCGTAACTATCGCATTCTGACTCCCCCAGTTAAACGTCTACTCAGAAAAAACAAGCCCATATGAATGCGGATTTGACCCCATAGGATCCGCTCGCCTTCCTTTCTCTATAAAATTTTTTCTAGTGGCCATCACATTCCTCCTTTTCGACCTAGAAATCGCACTACTCCTCCCTCTACCATGAGCCTCACAAACAACTAACCTAAACACAATGCTTACCATAGCCCTTCTCCTAATTTTCCTACTAGCCGTAAGCCTAGCCTACGAATGAACCCAAAAAGGACTAGAATGAACTGAATATGGTATTTAGTTTAAAACAAAATAAATGATTTCGACTCATTAGATTATGAATAAACTCATAATTACCAAATGTCCCTCGTATACATAAATATTATAACAGCATTCGCAGTATCTCTCACAGGACTATTGATATATCGATCCCACCTAATATCCTCCCTCCTATGCTTAGAAGGAATAATACTATCCCTATTTGTCATGGCCACCCTAACAATTCTAAACTCACACTTCACCCTGGCCAGCATAATGCCTATCATCTTACTAGTTTTCGCAGCCTGCGAAGCAGCACTAGGCCTATCCTTATTAGTAATGGTATCAAATACATACGGTACCGATTACGTACAAAACCTTAATTTACTACAATGCTAAAATATATTATTCCCACAATAATACTCATACCCCTAACCTGACTGTCAAAAAATAACATAATCTGAATTAACTCCACGCTCCACAGCTTATTAATCAGCCTTACAAGCCTACTCCTTATGAACCAATTCGGCGACAACAGCCTTAACTTCTCATTAACTTTTTTCTCCGACTCCCTATCTACACCACTACTAATCCTAACCATATGACTCCTCCCTTTGATGCTTATAGCTAGCCAACATCATCTATCAAAAGAAAACCTAGCCCGAAAAAAACTTTTCATCTCAATATTAATCCTACTACAACTATTCTTAATCATAACATTTACCGCTACAGAACTAATTTTTTTCTATATTATATTTGAAGCAACACTAGTCCCTACACTCATTATCATTACCCGATGAGGAAACCAAACAGAACGCCTAAACGCCGGCCTCTACTTCTTGTTTTATACCCTGACAGGATCCCTGCCATTACTAGTCGCACTAGTTTATATCCAAAACACAATAGGATCCCTAAATTTTCTGGTTCTTCAATACTGAGTTCAACCAATACCCAACTCCTGATCCAATGTCTTCATATGGCTAGCGTGCATAATAGCCTTTATAGTAAAAATACCACTATACGGACTTCACCTTTGATTACCCAAAGCCCACGTAGAAGCCCCAATCGCAGGCTCTATAGTTCTTGCAGCAATCCTACTAAAACTAGGAGGATATGGCATAATACGGATCACCCTACTCCTCAACCCAACCACCGACTCTATAGCATATCCATTTATTATACTGTCATTATGGGGCATAATCATAACTAGCTCAATCTGCCTCCGCCAAACGGACCTGAAATCACTCATCGCATACTCTTCCGTTAGTCATATAGCACTTGTTATCGTCGCCATCCTCATCCAAACACCCTGAAGCTACATAGGAGCCACCGCCCTAATAATCGCCCACGGCCTCACATCCTCCATACTCTTCTGCCTAGCAAACTCCAATTATGAGCGAATCCACAGCCGTACAATAATTTTAGCCCGCGGCCTACAAACACTCCTTCCACTAATAGCCACCTGATGACTCCTAGCAAGCCTAACTAACCTGGCCCTACCCCCAACAATCAACCTGGTTGGAGAATTATTCGTAGTCATATCAACTTTCTCATGATCCAACATCACAATTATTCTAATAGGACTTAACATGGTAATCACTGCCCTATACTCCCTCTATATACTAATCATGACACAACGGGGTAAATATACCCACCACATCAACAACATCCCACCCTCTTTCACACGAGAAAACGCGCTCATATCACTTCACATACTACCACTACTACTTCTATCCCTAAACCCAAAAATTATTTTAGGCCCCCTATACTGTAAATATAGTTTAAAAAAACATTAGATTGTGAATCTAACAATAGAAGCTCACCACCTTCTTATTTACCGAAAAAGTATGCAAGAACTGCTAACTCCATGCTTCCATGTCTAACAACATGGCTTTTTCAAACTTTTAAAGGATGGTAGTTATCCATTGGCCTTAGGAACCAAAAAATTGGTGCAACTCCAAATAAAAGTAATAAACCTGTTCTCCTCCCTCGCACTAACCACCCTAATTCTATTAACCGCACCCATCATAACAACCAACCTCAACATCCACAAACCTACCAATTACCCACTTTACGTAAAAACAACCGTTTCATGCGCCTTCATCACTAGCATAATTCCTACAATAATATTCATTCACACCGGACAAGAAATAATTATTTCAAACTGACATTGACTATCCATCCAAACCCTTAAACTATCACTCAGCTTCAAAATAGACTACTTCTCAATAATATTCATTCCAGTAGCACTATTCGTCACATGATCTATCATAGAATTCTCAATATGATATATACATTCAGACCCCAATATCAACCAATTCTTCAAGTATTTACTCCTATTTCTCATCACAATACTAATCCTCGTCACCGCAAATAACCTCTTCCAGCTATTTATTGGCTGAGAAGGAGTCGGAATTATATCATTTTTGCTGATCGGGTGATGATACGGACGAACAGACGCAAACACAGCAGCCCTACAAGCAATTCTATACAACCGCATTGGCGATATCGGATTTATCCTAGCAATAGCATGGTTCTTAACCAACCTTAATACCTGGGACTTTCAACAAATTTTCATACTAAAACCAGAAAACTCAAATCTACCCCTAATAGGACTAACTTTAGCCGCAACCGGAAAATCCGCACAATTCGGCCTACACCCATGACTACCCTCCGCAATAGAAGGCCCAACACCCGTCTCAGCATTACTCCACTCAAGTACAATAGTAGTAGCGGGCATTTTTCTATTAATTCGCTTTTATCCACTAGCAGAAAACAACAAACTCGCCCAATCTATCATACTATGCCTAGGAGCTATCACCACAATATTTACAGCAATATGCGCTCTCACCCAAAATGATATTAAAAAAATCATTGCCTTCTCCACATCCAGCCAACTCGGCCTTATAATAGTAACAATCGGAATTAACCAACCCTACTTAGCATTTCTCCACATTTGCACCCATGCCTTCTTCAAAGCCATGCTATTCATGTGCTCCGGCTCTATTATCCACAACCTAAACAACGAACAAGACATTCGAAAAATAGGAGGCCTATTTAAAGCAATACCATTTACCACAACAGCCCTCATTATTGGCAGCCTCGCACTAACAGGAATACCCTTCCTCACCGGATTCTATTCCAAAGACCTAATCATTGAATCTGCCAACACGTCATATACCAACGCCTGAGCCCTCTTAATAACACTAGTCGCCACCTCCTTCACAGCCATCTACAGCACCCGTATCATTTTCTTCGCACTCCTAGGACAACCCCGATTCCCAACCCTCATCAACATTAATGAAAATAACCCATTCCTAACTAACTCTATCAAGCGCTTACTAATCGGAAGCCTCTTTGCGGGATTTATCATTTCCAACAGCATCCCCCCAACAACAATTCCCCAAATAACTATACCCCACCACCTGAAAATAACCGCCCTAACAATTACAATTCTAGGCTTTATTCTAGCACTAGAAATCAGCAACATAACCCACTACCTAAAATTCAACTACCCATCAAACGCATTCAAATTCTCCAACCTGCTAGGATACTACCCCACAATTATGCACCGCCTAACCCCCTACATAAATCTAACAATAAGCCAAAAATCAGCATCCTCCCTCCTAGACTTAATCTGACTAGAAACCATTCTACCAAAAACCATCTCACTAACTCAAATAAAAATATCTACCATAATCACAAGCCAAAAAGGCCTAATTAAACTATATTTCCTCTCCTTCCTAATTACAATTCTCGTAAGCACAGTTCTACTTAATTTCCACGAGTAATCTCCATAATCACCACAACACCAATTAATAAGGACCAGCCAGTAACAATAACTAATCAAGTACCATAACTGTACAAAGCAGCAATCCCTATGGCCTCTTCACTAAAAAATCCAGAATCCCCTGTATCATAAATTACCCAGTCCCCCATACCATTAAACTTAAACACAATTTCTACCTCCTTGTCTTTCAACACGTAATAAACCATAAGAAACTCCATTAACAAACCAGTAACAAATGCCCCCAAAACAACCTTACTAGAAACCCAAACCTCAGGATACTGCTCAGTAGCCATAGCCGTCGTGTAGCCAAAAACTACCATTATACCCCCCAAATAAATTAAAAAAACCATTAAACCTAAAAAAGACCCACCAAAATTTAATACAATACCACATCCAACCCCACCACTCACAATCAACCCTAATCCCCCATAAATAGGCGAAGGCTTTGAAGAAAACCCCACAAAACCTATCACAAAAATAACACTTAGAATAAATACAATGTATATTATCATTATTCCCGCATGGAATTTAACCATGACCAATGATATGAAAAACCATCGTTGTCATTCAACTACAAGAACACTAATGACCAACATCCGAAAGACCCACCCACTAATAAAAATTGTAAACAACGCATTCATTGACCTCCCAGCTCCATCAAACATCTCATCATGATGAAACTTTGGATCCCTCCTAGGCATCTGCTTAACTCTACAAATCCTAACGGGCCTATTCCTAGCAATACACTATACATCCGACACAATAACAGCATTCTCCTCTGTGACTCACATCTGCCGGGATGTCAACTATGGCTGAATTATCCGATACATACACGCAAACGGAGCATCAATATTTTTCATCTGCCTATTCATACATGTAGGGCGAGGCCTATATTACGGATCATATACCTTTCTAGAGACATGAAACATCGGAATCATTCTCCTATTCGCAACAATAGCCACAGCATTCATAGGCTACGTCTTGCCATGAGGACAAATATCATTTTGAGGGGCAACAGTCATCACCAACCTTCTCTCAGCAATCCCCTATATTGGCACAAATCTAGTCGAATGGATCTGAGGGGGATTCTCAGTAGACAAGGCCACTCTCACCCGATTCTTCGCCTTCCACTTCATCCTCCCATTTATTATTATAGCCCTCGCCATAGTCCACCTACTTTTCCTCCACGAAACAGGATCTAACAACCCCACAGGAATCCCATCAGACACAGACAAAATCCCATTCCACCCTTACTACACCATTAAAGATATTCTAGGCGCTGCACTGCTAATCCTCGCCCTGATATTACTAGTATTATTTACACCCGACCTACTCGGAGACCCAGACAACTACACCCCAGCAAACCCACTCAACACACCCCCTCACATTAAACCCGAGTGATACTTCCTATTTGCATACGCAATCCTACGATCAATTCCCAACAAGCTAGGAGGAGTCCTAGCCCTAATCCTCTCAATCCTAATCCTAGTACTTATACCCTTCCTCCACACATCTAAACAACGAAGCATAATGTTCCGACCAATCAGCCAATGCATATTCTGAATCCTAGTAGCAGACCTACTAACACTCACATGAATCGGAGGACAACCAGTCGAACACCCCTATATCATTATTGGACAACTAGCATCTATCATATACTTCCTTATCATTTTAGTAATAATACCAGTAGCTAGCAGCATTGAAAACAACCTCCTAAAATGAAGACAAGTCTTTGTAGTATAAATAATACACTGGTCTTGTAAACCAAAGAAGGAGAATAATCAACCTCCCCAAGACTCAAGGAAGAAGCTATAGCCTCACTATCAGCACCCAAAGCTGAAGTTCTATTTAAACTATCCCCTGAATCACTATTAACTACGTCTATTAATATATTTCCAAAAACATCAAGAGCCCTCCCAGTATTAAATCCACCAAAAATTTCAAACATACAACACAGACTTCCCACTTCACAAACTTATATACATATTAAACAACCGACATAGTACAAAAGCACAACACCCTATAACCCAACCTATCTTGAATGCACGCACGCTAACACCACACGTAATACCACACGCGTACAAATGCACCACCCCGACCCTACGTACATGAACATGAATATCAACACCCATATAACATAAATACCACCCACATATAATCTACTACACGCACATCCCACATACACAAGCACACACCAGCATCAATGTAATACAAACATAACATGTGCTTACTGCACTACATAACCCACCCGTGCGTACAAGCACGTGCATAACATCAATGTAATAAAAACATAATATGTACATATTACATCACGTGATCTGCTCCATGTGTATAAGCATGTACATAATATTAATGTAACAAAGACATAGTATGTATATATTACATTACATGATTTTCCCCATGCATATAAGCACGTACATAACATTAATGTAATAAAGACATAATATGTATATATTACATTACATGATTTTCCCCATGCATATAAGCATGTACATGATTTCTATCAACAGTACATAGGACATTTTATTGCATAATCGTACATAGCACATAGAGTCAAATCCGTCCTTGTCAACATGCATATCCCGTCCACTAGATCACGAGCTTATTCACCATGCCGCGTGAAACCAGCAACCCGCTCGGCAGGGATCCCTCTTCTCGCTCCGGGCCCATTAATTGTGGGGGTAGCTATTGAATGAATTTTATCAGACATCTGGTTCTTTCTTCAGGGCCATCTCACCTAAAATCGCCCACTCTTTCCTCTTAAATAAGACATCTCGATGGACTAATGACTAATCAGCCCATGCTCACACATAACTGTGCTGTCATGCATTTGGTATTTTTTAACTTTTGGGGATGCTTGGACTCAGCTATGGCCGTCTGAGGCCCTGACCCGGAGCATGTATTGTAGCTGGACTTAACTGCATCTTGAGCATCCCCATAATGGTAGGCATGGGGCATTTCAGTCAATGGTTACAGGACATACTCATTATACTATGTATTCATCCCCTTACTTTCCTTTTCCCCCCCCTTCTTAAATGTTTACCACCATTTTAAACACACTCCCCCCTAGATACTAATACAAAATTTTCCCGCCCTCAATACTCAAATCCATACTTCAGCCAAGGTAAATATATAGCCGCCTGGGTCTTTCACATGGCGAGTG